TTATTATTATATGAAAAATTATTAGAAATGGTTTAATAATACATTAAATTTTTAATTAATTATGAAAATAAATAAATAAATTAAATAATTAATTAATTATAAAATTAATAATTCATTATTTTTTTTTTAAATTAATAATATATTAATAATTAATTTATTATTTCAATGAATATAGATTGATGAATATTGAATTTAATTTTCAAATTAAATAATAAAGAAGAAAAAAAAAAAAATTATTTAAAATTTAATAATTTATATTAAATTTTATATATACTTATATATATATATATATATGTAAAATTTAAATATAAAAAAAAAATAAAAAAAAATCTATACAATATTAATTACTATTAAAAAAAAATTCTTTATAGTTTGAAAATTTATTATAAATTTATTTTACATATAAATTTTAGTATGAAATTTTAATTATTTTAAAAATAATTATTTTTTTTAATAGTAATTAATATTAAAAATTTAAGAAATTAAGATTTAGTAATATTAAAATTAAAAACTAAATTTGTGCCAGCAGTTGCGGTTAAACAAATTTTAAAATAAATTTTTTTGGTTAAATAATGAATATTTTTGTTTTAAATTAAATATTAAATTATTAAGTGAAATTTTTAATTTAATTAAAAATTATTTAAAATTTATGAATTAATAAATTTTATCATAAACTAGGATTAGATACCCTATTATTAAAAAGTTAATTTTAAAAACTAAAAAAGTAGGTAATTTTTATTGAAACTTAAATAATTTGGCGGTATTTTAGTTCATTTAGAGGAATCTGTTTAATAATTGATAATCCACGAATAAATTTACTTAATTTATAATTTTGTATATCGTTGTTATAAAAATATTTTTTAATAAATATAATATTTAAAAATTTAAATTAAAAATTAAATCAGATCAAGATGCAGATTATAATTAAGAATATAATGGATTACAATAATTTTATTTAGATGAATATTAAATTGAAAAATTTAATTGAAAGTGGATTTAAATGTAATTTTATTTAATTTATTAAAATGATTTAAAATTAAAATATGTACATATTGCCCGTCACTTCCATTTATAAATTGGAATAAGTCGTAACAAAGTAGAGGTACTGGAAAGTGTTTCTAGAAAGATCAAATTAGAGCTTGAAAAAGTATTTCATTTACATTGAAATGATATTAAAATAATTTAATTAATTTGAAGTAAAAAATTAATAAGTAGAAAAAGTAATAAAAAAATTTTTAAATAGAAGTATTTTAATGGGGGTTAAAGTATTATATATAGAAAAAATTATTAGTTTTATAGTAAATTAGTATTGTAAAAGAAATTTTAAATAAATGAAAAATAATTTGTATAAAAGTAAATTTAATTTATTGTATCTTGTGTATCAGAGTTTATTAAATAATATTTATAAAATTTAAATTTCTCGAATTTAAAAGAGTTAATTAATTAATGAAGTTATTGTAGCAAAAATATTTTAAATAGTTAATTTGAAATGAAATGTTATTCGTTTTTAAATATATCTAGTTTTTTTAGAAAAAAATTTAATTTTATATTTATGTTTATAATAAATTAATTATATAATTTATTATTTGATATAAATAAAATATATTAAGGGATAAGCTTTAATTTAAATTTTTATAATAAAATAATAATAATAATGAAATTTTTAAAATTTAAATTATTTAAAAATTATAATTTTTTATAAATAATTTTATTTTAAAATAAAATTTAAAATTAGAATTTAAATTTTTATAAAAATATTTATATTAATTATTAATTTAAAAAAATAATGATAAAATTAGTATATTTAGATAATAATAGTGATAATAATAATAATAATATAAAATTAATTTAATATAATAAAAAGGAATTCGGCAAAATTTTATATTCACTTGTTTATCAAAAACATGTCTTTTTGAGAAATAATTTAAAGTCTAATCTGCCCACTGATTTATAATTAAAGGGCTGCAGTATTTTGACTGTACAAAGGTAGCATAATCATTAGTCTCTTAATTGGTGACTTGTATGAAAGATTGGATGAAATATAAACTGTCTCTTTATTAAAAATAGAATTTAATTTTTTAGTTAAAAAGTTAAAATAATATTAAAAGACGAGAAGACCCTATAGAGTTTTATAAGTTATTAATTTTTAATTATATATTAATATTATAATAGTAAAATTATAAATTTATTTTGTTGGGGTGATAAAAAAATAAAATAAACTTTTTTTTAAATAAAATCATATATAAGTGAATAATTGATCCTAAATTTTAGATTAAAAGAAAAAATTACCTTAGGGATAACAGCGTAATTTTTTTTTTTAGTTCAAATAAAAAAAAAAGTTTGCGACCTCGATGTTGGATTAAGATAAAAATTAAATGTAAAAGTTTAAATTTTTTGATCTGTTCGATCATTAAAATCTTACATGATCTGAGTTCAAACCGGTGTAAGCCAGGTTGGTTTCTATCTTTAATAACATAAAATATTTTAGTACGAAAGGAATAAATATTTAAATTAAATTTAATGAATGAATTTTATTAAATAAAAAAAAAATTAAATTTATTAATTATAATAATAAAGTTATATATATATATATGTATATATATATATAACTATTTTGGCAGAGAAATGTGATGGATTTAGAATTCATTAATATATAGTTTATTATATATATAGTAAATGATATTAAAAGATATTTTTTTAATTTTTTTAGGTTTATTAATTTTAATTGTAGGGGTATTAGTTGGAGTTGCTTTTTTAACTTTATTAGAGCGTAAATTATTAGGTTATATTCAAATTCGTAAAGGTCCTAATAAAGTTGGTATTATGGGAATTTTGCAACCTTTTTCAGATGCTATTAAATTATTTACTAAGGAACAGATTTATCCTAGTTATTCTAATTATTTATCTTATTATTTTTCTCCTGTAGTTAGATTTTTATTGTCTTTAATAATTTGATTATTAATTCCTTATTATTTTAATTTTATTAGATTTAGATTAGGAATTTTATTTTTTTTATGTTGTATTAGAATAGGAGTTTATACTGTAATAGTTGCTGGATGATCTTCAAATTCTAATTATGCTTTATTAGGGGGTTTACGATCAGTTGCTCAAACTATTTCTTATGAAGTAAGATTAGCTTTAATTTTATTATCTAGAATTATTATAATTATAGATTTTAATATAATTATATTTAATAAATATCAAAATATAATTTGATTTGTAGTAATAATATATCCTTTAAGATTGTGTTGGATTTCTTCAAGATTAGCTGAAACTAATCGAACACCTTTTGATTTTGCAGAGGGGGAAAGAGAATTAGTTTCAGGGTTTAATATTGAATATAGAAGAGGGGGATTTGCTTTAATTTTTTTAGCAGAGTATTCTAGAATTTTATTTATAAGAATATTAATTGTTTTGATTTATTTAGGGGGGTATAGATTAAGATTAGAATTTTATTTAAAATTAAGATTAGTATCATTTTTATTTATTTGAGTTCGAGGTACATTACCTCGATATCGTTATGATAGGTTAATATATTTAGCTTGAAAGATTTATTTACCAATTTCTTTAAATTTTTTATTGTTATACATAGGATTAAAAATTTTATTATTATAATATAATTTTTATTTAGTATAAATTAATAGAATAAATAATTCTTTCTTAAGTTTTCAAAACAAATGCTTTAACAAGCTCATTAATTAATTAAAAATTAGATTATCTCAATATTTATTAATAATAGGGGTTATAATATAATAAGAAAAATAAAAAATAGTAAGTAATTGTCCTACAAAAATATAAGGGTCTTCAACAGGGCGAGCTCCAATTCAAGTTAAAAGAATAATAATTATAATTAAAAATCAAAATATGATTTGATTTAAGGGGTAAAATTGAATTCCTTGGATTTTTTTATTAAAAGTAAAAGGTAAAATAATTAAAATTAAAATAGATAAAATTAAAGCAATTACTCCTCCTAATTTGTTAGGAATTGATCGTAAAATTGCATATGCAAATAAAAAGTATCATTCTGGTTGAATATGAACTGGAGTCACTAAAGGATTAGCTGGAATAAAATTATCTGGATCACCAAGTAAATATGGATTAATTAATGTTAATATAATTAATAAAAATAATATAATAATAAATCCAATTAAATCTTTAAAAGAAAAAAAAGGATGAAATGGAATTTTATCTAAATTTCTATTTAATCCTAAAGGATTATTAGAACCTGTTATATGTAAAAATAATAAGTGAATTATTACTATTATTAAAACAATAAATGGAAGAAGGAAATGAAATGTATAAAATCGCGTTAAAGTAGCATTATCTACTGCGAATCCCCCTCAAATTCATACAACTAAATTATTTCCTAAATAAGGAATAGCTGAAAGAAGATTAGTAATGACTGTTGCTCCTCAAAAAGATATTTGACCCCAAGGTAAAACATAACCTATAAATGCCGTTGCTATTAATAAGAATAAAATTATTACACCTACTATTCATGTGTATTTTAAATTAAAAGATTCATAATATATTCCTCGACCAATATGAATATAAACACAAATAAAAAAAAATGATGCTCTATTTGCATGCAAAGTTCGAATTAATCAACCATAATTAATATTTCGGCAAATATAATTTACTCTATAAAATGCTAATTCAATATTTGCGGTATAATATATTGTTAAAAATAATCCTGTAATAATTTGAATAATTAAACATAAACCTAATAAAGATCCAAAATTTCATCAAATAGAAATATTGGAAGGTGTAGGTAAATCAATTAAAGTTTTATTAATAATTTTAAAGATTGGGTGAGTTTTTCGAATAGGGGTAAATATGTTTATCATTAGTTTAATTAGAAGATCGGAGAGGACCATAAAAAATATTAGTAATTTTTACAACTGCAATTAAAGTAATAAGTAGGTAAATTACTATTATTATTATTATTAAAAATGTTTGATTATTGTATAATTTAGATAAATTAATTTTATTTTCATTATTAATAAAAAAATTAAAAAAAATTGAAAAATTGTTTATTTCTTCTAAATTAATTGAAAAATTTAAAAAATTTAAATTTAAAAAAAAATAATAAGAGAGGAAAAAATTAATTATTAATATTAAAATTATACTTAATTTATTAATTAAGGAGATTTTAAATATTTCATTGGAGGCAATACTGGATACATAAATAAATAAAACTAATAATCCTCCTATGAAAGTTAAAAATAAAATATATGAAAATCAATAAGTTTTAATTAATATTCCTGAAAGTAGGCAAATTAATAAAGTTTGAAGTAAAATAGAAATTCCTATTGATAGTGGATGATTTATAAAAAATATTAATATTGATAAAAATACAATAAATATTGAAAAGAATATTTTAAAAATTTCAAAGAATAGTTTATAAAAATAATAATTTTGGAGATTATAGATAAAGAAATTTCTTTTTCTTTGAAGTTTTAAAAGATTAATCTTATTTTTGATTTACAAGACCAATGTTTTTTTTAAACTATAAAAACAAATGATAACATTTAATATATTAATTGTTTTAATTATTATATTTTTAATAGGGAATATAATTTTTGTTTCTAAACGAAAACATTTATTGATTGTTTTATTAAGATTAGAATTTATTGTTTTAAGAATTTTTTTTTTTTTTTTGATTTATTTAAGTATAATTAATATTAATATATATATATTAATAGTATTTTTAGTTTTTTCTGTGTGTGAAGGAGCTTTAGGTTTATCAATTTTAGTATCTATAATTCGAACTCATGGTAATGATTATTTTCAAAGATTTAATTTATTATAAGTTATAAAATTAAATTAAATTATATTAAAATGATAAAGTTTTTAATAATAATAATTTTTATAATTCTGTTATGTTTTAAAAAAAATATATTTTGAATGGTTCAAAATTTAATAATATTAATAATATTTATATTTATAAATTTAAGTATTAGAGTATTTTATAATACTAATATAAGATATATATTTAGTTGTGATATAATATCTTTTGGTTTAATTATATTAAGTATGTGAATTTGTATGTTAATATTAATAGCAAGAGAAAATTTATTAAAAGTAAAGTTTTTTATTAATTTTTTTTTATTTAATTTGTTGTTTTTATTATTAATATTATATTTGACTTTTTCAATAATAAATTTATTTATGTTTTATTTATTTTTTGAGGGAAGATTAATTCCTACTTTAATATTGATTATTGGTTGAGGGTATCAACCTGAACGTATTCAAGCAGGTATATATTTATTATTTTATACTTTATTTGTTTCTTTACCTTTATTAATAGGGATTTTTTATATTTTTTATGAAAGAAATAATATTATATTTTATTTTATAAAATTTATAAATTTTGAATTATATTTATTATATTTTTGTATAATTATAGCTTTTTTAGTAAAAATACCTATATATTTTGTTCATTTATGATTACCTAAAGCACATGTTGAAGCTCCTGTTTCAGGATCTATAATTTTAGCTGGAATTATATTAAAATTAGGGGGATATGGATTATTACGAGTTTTAATTTTAATAGAAAAAATTGGGTTAAAATTAAATTTTATTTGAGTAATTATTAGATTAATAGGGGGATTTTATATTAGATTAAAGTGTTTTTGTCAAGTAGATATAAAATCTTTAATTGCTTATTCTTCTGTTTCTCATATAAGAATTGTAATTGGAGGTATTATAACTATAAATTATTGAGGATTTATAGGTTCTTATATTTTGATAATTGGTCATGGGTTATGTTCTTCAGGTATATTTTGTTTAGCTAATATTAATTTTGAACGTTTAAATAGACGAAGATTATATATTAATAAAGGGATAATAAATTTTATACCTTCTATAAGATTATGATGATTTTTATTGTTATCTTCTAATATAGCAGCTCCTCCATCATTAAATTTAATAGGTGAAATTAGATTAATTAATAGATTATTAAGATGATCTTGATTATCAATGATTATATTAATATTAATTTCTTTTTTTAGAGCTGGATATAGATTATATTTATATTCATATATTCAACATGGTAAATATTATAGAGGAATATATAGATTTTATATAGGGGTATCTCGTGAATATTTATTATTAATTTTACATTGATTACCATTAAATTTAATAATTTTAAAGGTAGATTATTTTATAATTTGATTTTACTTAAATAGTTTAAATAAAATTTTGATTTGTGGTATCAAATATATAAGGTTAATCTTATTTTAAGTTATTAAAAATATTTCAATTTGTTTTATTAGATTTTTTTTTTTATTTTTATTAAGATTATTAAATTTTTTTAGAATATTATATTTTATTATAAATAATTTAGTAATTTTTTTAGAGTGAGAAATTATTAGTTTAAATTCAGTAAGAGTAGTTATATCTATTTTATTGGATTGAATATCTTTATTATTTATAATGTTTGTTTTATTAATTTCCTCAGTTGTAATTTATTATAGAAAAAGATACATAGATTCTGAAAAAAATTTAAATCGTTTTATTATTTTAGTTTTATTATTTGTATTTTCAATAATTTTATTGATTATTAGTCCCAATATTATTAGAATTTTATTAGGTTGAGATGGATTAGGATTAGTTTCTTATTGTTTAGTAATTTATTATCAAAATTTTAAATCTTATAATGCTGGGATATTAACTGCTTTATCTAATCGAATTGGGGATGTATTTATTTTAATAGTAATTTCATGAATATTAAATTATGGAAGATGAAATTATGTATTTTATTTAATATTTATAAAAAATGATTTAGAAATAATAGTAATTAGAAGATTGATTATTATTGCCTCAATAACAAAAAGAGCTCAAATTCCATTTAGATCTTGATTACCTGCCGCTATAGCAGCTCCAACTCCAGTATCTGCTTTAGTTCATTCTTCCACTTTAGTTACTGCGGGGGTATATTTACTAATTCGTTTTAATTTATTATTGATTGATATATTATTTTTAAAAATTTTATTATTATTATCAGGATTAACTATATTTATAGCTGGAATTTCAGCAAATTATGAGTTTGATTTGAAAAAAATTATTGCTTTGTCTACTTTAAGACAATTAGGTTTAATAATAAGAATTTTAAGAATGGGAATACCTGATTTAGCGTTTTTTCATTTATTAACTCATGCAATATTTAAAGCTTTATTATTTATGTGTGCGGGGGTAATTATTCATATAATAAATGATATTCAAGATATTCGTTTAATAGGGGGAATTAGAAATTATATTCCCTTAACTTCCTTATGTATAAATATTTCTAATTTAGCTTTATGTGGTATTCCTTTTTTAGCAGGATTTTATTCAAAGGATTTAATTTTAGAAATAGTAAGTTTAAGTAATTTAAATTTATTAATTTATTATGTTTATTATTTATCAACAGGTTTAACTATATTTTATACATTTCGAATAATTATATATTTAATAGTTAATGATTTTAATTTAATAAATATTTATAATTTATATGATGAAGATTATACAATATTAAAAAGAATATTGGTTTTACTTTTTATAAGTATTACTAGAGGTTCAATATTAAGATGAATTATTTTTATAAATCCTTATATAATTTACTTACCTTTTAATATAAAAATAATAGTGATTTATGTTAGTTTATTAGGGGGAATTATAGGTTATTTAGTGAGAAATATAATAATTTATTCAGTTAATAAGTTTATATTAAGTTATAAAATAAGAAGATTTTTATGTTTAATGTGATTTATACCTAATTTATCTACTTATGGTTTGAGATATTATTTTTTAAAATTAAGTCAAAATTTATTAAAAAATATTGATATAGGTTGAAGAGAATTATATAGTGGGCAAGGAATATATGAAATTTTAAAAAATTATTCAGTTTTTTATAATTTTTATCAGATAAATAATTTTAAAATTTATTTATTTAGATTTGTTATATGAATAATAATTTTTTTATTTATATTATTATTAATTTAAATTTAAATAGCTTATAAATTAGAGTATAATATTGAAGATATTATGGAGATTAATTAATCTTTAAATATTTATAAAAATAATAAAATTTTATTTTTACAATGAAAATGTAATGTTTTAATTAAACTATATAAATAGAAATATTAATGGAATTTAACCACTAAAAATTAAGTTAGCAGCTTAATTATATTCTTTATATTTCTTAATTTATATTTAATTGGAATTTTTAATTCAATAATATTATTAACAGTAATATACCTCTATTTTGGTTTCAATTAATGTTTATAAAAATAATATTTAAATAAGGAGAAATATAAATACTCTATCTTTTAAGTCGAAATTAAATGCAAAATTGCTTCTTATTTAAGATAAATTGAAATATCAATATTTTTTGAATGCAAATCAAGTGTTTTATATAAACTATAATCCTAGTAAAAATATAATAATAAAAACATAAGTTAATTTGTTCAATTTAATATGTTTTGATTTCACTCATGGTACAATCCAATTAATAAGATTAAAATAAAAAAGAAACTAATTTTTGTTCAAATAATAAGATTTACTAAATTAAATAAAGGAATAATAGGAAAAATGAGAGCAATTTCTACATCAAAAATTAAAAAAATAACAGTAATTAAATAAAAGTGAAGGGAAAAAGGTATACGAGCTGAAGATTTTGGGTCGAAACCACATTCAAATGGGGAACATTTTTCTCGGTCTGAAAATGATTTTTTTGATAAGATAATAGAAATAAATATTATAATATTAGAAATTATAAAAATAATAAAAAAAATAAAAAAAATTAAAATAATTATTTATATTAAAGAAAAAATTAAACTTTTTGATTGGAAGTCAAATATACTAAATATATTATATAAATAAATTAATTTCCTCATCAATAAATAGAAATATAAAGGAAAAGTCAAACTACATCAACAAAATGTCAATATCAAGCTGCAGCCTCAAATCCAAAATGATGTTTATTTGAGAAGTGGTTTAATGAATGTCGAATTAAACATACAATTAAAAAAATTGTTCCAATAATTACATGAAGACCATGAAATCCTGTTGCTATAAAAAAAGTTGATCCATAAATTCTATCTGCAATAGTAAAAGAAGCTTCAATATATTCATAAGCTTGGAGAATAGTAAAATAAATTCCTAAAATAATTGTGATAAATAATCCTTGGAAAGTTTGAGAAAAATTATTTTCTATAAGAGCATGATGAGCTCATGTTACTGTTACTCCTGAGGAAATTAAAATAATAGTATTAAGTAAGGGAATTTGGAAAGGGTTGAAAGGAATAATTCCAATTGGGGGTCAAATTGCCCCAATTTCAATATTTGGGGATAAACTTCTATGGAAAAAAGCTCAAAAAAAAGAAATAAAAAAAAAAATTTCTGAAATAATAAATAAAATTATCCCTCATCGTAAACCTTTAGAAACTAAAATAGTGTGTTTACCTTGAAAGGTTCCTTCTCGAGAAATATCTCGTCATCATTGATATATGGAAAAAAGAATAATAATATAACCTAAAATTAATAAATTTAAGTTAAAATTATGGAATCATTTAATTATTCCAGAAACTAAAGTTATAACACCAATTGCTCTAGTTAAAGGTCATGGGCTATAATCTACTAAGTGAAATGGGTGATTATGTGTATTTTTCATTAATTTACTTCTCTAGAGTAAAGAGTTCTAAGAATTGCGATAACATAAGATTGAATAACCGCAACTGCTGATTCTAAGGTTAATAATAAAATTTGAATTATAATTAATAAGATAAAGATTAAAAATGAGGAGAAATTTGATCCAGTTCTTCTTAATAATGTTATAAGAAGATGACCAGCAATCATATTAGCCGTTAATCGAATTGCTAAAGTTCCAGGACGAATAATATTACTAATTGTTTCAATTAAAACTATAAATGGTATTAAAATAGTGGGGGTACCTTGAGGGATTATATGGATAAATATATGTTGAGTATTGTGAATTCAACCGTATAATATAAATCTTAATCATAAAGGTAAAGATAAAGAGAGTGATAAAGTTAAATGACTAGTTCTTGTAAAAATATAAGGAAATAAACCTAAAAAGTTATTAAATAAAATAAAAGAAAATATTGAAATAAAAATTAATGTAAAGTTATTGGATAAGAAATTATTACCTAGTAAAGTTTTAAATTCATTGTGTAATTTATTAAAAATAAAATTTCAAAAAATATAATATCGATTAGGAATTAATCAAAATGTATATGGAAAAAAAAATAAACCAATAAAAGTTCTTAATCAATTTAAAGATAAATTAAAAATATTAGTAGATGGATCAAAAATTGAAAATAAATTACTTATCATTTTCAAGATAAGTTATTATTAATATTTTTTTTTAAAATATTACTTTTATTATTTTTAATATTATAAATATAATAATTTATAATATTAAAAATGATAAAAATTATAATAAAAAAAAAAAAAGAAATTAATCAGTTAATTGGTATTATTTGAGGGATAAAAGAATATTACATTATTAAAGGTAATAATATAAATTTGACATATTTATGTTATAAATTTAACTAATTCTTTCATTAGAAGTAAATGCTAATTTACTATAAAATGGTTTAAGAGACCAGTACTTGCTTTCAGTCATCTAATGAAGAATAATTGTTAATTCAATTGATAAAATTTTTAATTGAAATTCTTTCAATAACAATAGGTATAAAACTATGATTAGCTCCACAAATTTCTGAGCATTGACCATAAAAAATTCCTGGTCGATTAATGAAGAAATTAGTTTGATTTAAGCGACCAGGGTTAGCATCTACTTTAACACCTAAAGATGGGATAGTTCAAGAGTGAATAACATCTGAAGCAGTAATTAAAATTCGAATTTGGTTACTTATTGGGAGAATAATTCGATTATCAACATCTAATAAACGAAAGTTATTTAAAGATAAATTATTATTAGAGATTATATATGAATCAAACTCAATATTATTAAAATCTGAATATTCATATCTTCAATATCACTGATGACCAATAGTTTTTAAAGTAATTAAAGGGTTATTAATTTCATCTAATAAATATAATAATCGTAAAGAAGGTAAAGCAATAAAAATTAATGTGATTGCTGGTAAAATAGTTCAAATTAGTTCAATTATTTGTCCTTCCAGTAAAAATCGATTAATGAATTTATTAAAAAATAAATTAATTATAATATATCCCACTAAAATAGTAATTATAATTAAAATAATTAAAGTATGATCATGAAAAAAAATAATTTGTTCCATTAAAGGGGATGCACTATTTTGTAAATTAAAATTAGATCAAGTTGCGATTTCTAAAAAAAGGATAGTCCTTTATAAATGGGGTTTAAATCCATTACATATAATCTGTCATATTAGAAGTTTCTTAAAATAGGAAGTTCATTATATGAATGTTCTGCTGGAGGAAGATTTTGATATCATTCAATGGAAGATGATAAATTTAATGGGAATAAAATGTTTCGTTGATTAATTATAGATTCTCATATAATAATAATTAGAAATAATATTGCTAATAAGGAAATATAAGAGCCCAATGTAGAAATAATATTTCATGAAATATAAGCATCAGGATAATCTGAGTATCGTCGAGGTATACCAGCTAAACCTAAAAAATGTTGAGGAAAAAAAGTTAAATTTACTCCAATAAATATTGAAAAAAATTGAATTTTTAATAAATATGGATTTATTGAAAGTCCTGTAAATAAAGAATATCAGTGAACAAATCCTGCTATAATTGCAAATACTGCTCCTATAGATAAAACATAATGAAAATGAGCTACAACATAATATGTGTCATGTAATCTAACATCAATAGAAGAATTAGCTAAAATTACTCCAGTTAATCCTCCAACAGTAAATAAAAATACAAAACCTAGTCTTCATAATATTGAAGGTCTATAATTAATTTGAGTGCCATGAAGAGTGGCTAATCAACTAAAAATTTTAATACCTGTTGGAACAGCAATAATTATTGTAGCAGAAGTAAAATATGCTCGTGTATCAATATCTATACCAATTGTAAATATATGATGAGCTCAAACAACAAATCCTAATAAACCAATTGCTAATATGGCATAAATTATACCTAAACAACCAAAAGTTTCTTTTTTACCTCTTTCTTGTGAGATAATATGAGAAATTATACCAAATCCTGGAAGAATTAGGATATAAACTTCTGGATGACCAAAAAATCAAAATAAATGTTGATAAAGAATTGGGTCACCTCCTCCAGCAGGATCAAAAAATGATGTATTTAAATTACGATCTGTTAAAAGTATTGTAATAGCTCCTGCTAAAACTGGTAATGAAAGTAATAATAATAAAGCTGTAATTCTGACTGATCAAACAAATAAAGGTATTTGATCAAAAGATAATCCATTTAATTTTATATTAATTATTGTTGTAATAAAATTAACAGCACCTAAAATAGAAGAAATTCCTGCAAGATGAAGGGAAAAAATAGCAAGATCTACTGAACTTCCTCTATGAGCAATATTAGAAGATAAAGGAGGATAAACTGTTCAACCTGTTCCAGCTCCATTTTCAACAATTCTACTAAAAATTAATAAGGTAAGAGAAGGAGGTAATAATCAAAATCTTATGTTATTTATTCGGGGGAAAGCTATATCAGGAGCTCCTAATATTAAAGGTACTAATCAATTACCAAATCCTCCAATTATAATAGGTATTACTATAAAAAAAATTATAATAAAAGCATGACCTGTAACAATTGTATTATAGATTTGATCATCCCCAATTAAAGATCCTGGGTTACCAAGTTCAGCACGAATTAATAAACTTATTGAAGTTCCAATTATTCCTGATCAAATTCCAAAAATGAAATATAAAGTTCCAATATCTTTATGATTTGTAGAAAAAAGTCATTTTCGCTAAAATAAGTTAGATAAAAAATAAGTAAAAATAAAATGGCTGAGTTAATAAGCGATAGATTGTAAATTTATTAACGAGAAAATTTCTCTTTTATTAAAGCTTTATAGTCAAATAATGATATAAAATTGCAAATTTTATGGTATAAATAAATTATTAAGGCTTAAAGAAATTTTCTTTATGAATAATTTTGAAGATTATTAGTTTAACTTAACCTAAAACCTTCTTATAGAAAAACTAAAGTTCTAAAAATTATTCCTGTAATAGACAAGAAAGATAAAAAATTAATAAAAATTAAATTTTTATTTTTAAGAAAGATTTTTATTCATTTTAAATTGATATAATTAAATAAAAAAGATGAATAAATAATTCGAATATAAAAAAAAAGTATAATTAATCTTGTTATAATAAAAATAAATGTAGTAAAAAAAAAATAATTAATTAAAAGAAAATTAATCACAATTCACTTAGGAAAAAATCCAATAAAAGGGGGTAAACCCCCCAAAGATAAAAAGTTAATTAATAGAAATATTTTAAGGGAGTATCTAATATTAGAAATAAATAACTGATTAATAAAAAATATGTTAAGTAATTGAAAAAGAAAACATATAATGCTAATTAAAAATGAATATATTATTAAATAAAACATTCATAAATTTTCTCTAATTAGAATTGAGGCTAATATTCATCCTAAATTATTGATTGAAGAGAAAATTATTAATTTTCGTAAAGAAGTTTGATTTAAACCACCAATAGCTCCGATAATAGTGTTAAGTATTATAATAATAATAATAAAATTTTTATTAAAATAATATGAAAGTAAAATTATGGGGGTAATTTTTTGTCATGTTATTAATAAAAAGTTATTAAATCAAGATAAACCTTCAGAGATATTAGGGAATCAAAAATGGAAAGGAATTGAACCTATTTTTATAAGTAAAGAAGAATTAATTATAATAGAAATAATATTGTTTATTTGAAAATTTTTTATTAAAGTTAGTTTTAATAGAATTGAAAATATAAAATTAATTGAAGCAATAGATTGTGTAAGAAAATATTTTAATGAGGCTTCTGAAGATAATAAATTGATTGAATTTGAGATTAAAGGGATAAATCTTAATAAATTAATTTCTAAACCAATTCAACACCCAAATCAAGAATTAGAAGAGATTGAAATTAATGTACTAAAAAATAAAATAAATAAAAAAAATATTTTATTTGAGTTAATTTGAAAAAAAATATTAAATATGAAAGTAATTTCAATTAAATTTTTAATTTAATTTTATTTAAGAGAGAATTATATTTTAGTGTAAGAAGCACAATAATTTTTGATATTATTAGATATAGTTTAATTCTATAAAATATAATAAAGGTAAAATTTTACTTAATTTATTCTATCAGAATAATCCTTTAATCAGGCACTTTATTTTTAAAAAAAAGGATAATCTTTATATTTGGGGTATGAACCCAAAAGCTTAATTTAGCTTATTTTTAA